CGGAAAGCAATAAATGAAGGGGTCCAATTCTATTTCTATTGTATCTAATGAATCTTGGCTTGGGGTCTTTCTGCCCTTCAACTATAGATACTATAGATATAGAAGATCTCTACCTTTTTTTTACTTGCTTTGATTCTTTCAAACAGAACTTTCCTTTCTAATATGTATTATGTATAAAGTATTATACATTCTTTTTGAACGGGTGGACCCCCAACCTGAACAAAAACAGAGAGGGGTATAAAGGATGATTGCATTTTTTTACTTTTTTTACTAAAGATACATTTAATTTGAAGAATAAAAACTTATCAAAATTAATAAATCCTATGCCAAGAATCTGGTACGCACGAGGATTTACAGTCCTCTGCTTTACCAATGCTAAGAACCAGATTTGAACTGGTGACACGAGGATTTTCAGCCCTCTGCTTTACCAATGCCAAGAACCAGATTTGAACTGGTGACACGAGGATTTTCAGCCCTCTGCTTTACCAATGCCAAGAACCAGATTTGAACTGGTGACACGAGGATTTTCAGTCCTCTGCTCTACCAACTGAGCTATCCCGGCCATTACCGAAGTATCATTCTTATTTTATGCGATGACTTAGGTCTATGTCAATTAAAAGCAACGCAAAAGGAGTAAATGAGAAAAGTTTTTGACCGGGAATTTCTTGGATCTTCGAAAGGAAGACTTTCTAAATTTGCAAATAAAAAAATGATATAGATTCTAAATAATTCAAATCTATATTTATTTCTCATTTGATTTCTCATTTGTACGTGTATGATATATCCCACAAGACTTTTTTCTATAATAAAAAAAAAAAAGAAATTTATTCTAGTTTGTAAAGGCGTAGGATGAATGAAAAAAGATAAAGATAATGAATTCTTGAATAACTAAAAAAGGTAAGGTGTCAAACAGACTGTTTGGGGGAGTAGAGTTGGGGATAGAGGGACTTGAACCCTCACGATTTTAAAAGTCAACGGATTTTCATCTTACTATAAATTTCATTGTTGTCAGTATTGACATGTAGAATGGGACTCTATCTTTATTCTCGTCCGATTAATCAGTTCCACCAAGGATCTATCAGACTATGAAGTGAATCATTTGATCAATACAAGGTAGTGAACTCCATTTGTTAGAACAGCTTCCATTGAGTCTCTGCACCTATCCCTTCTTTCTCGCTTTCTACACTTTGGTTTGTTCGCGTAAACCAGGATTTGGCTCAGGATTGCCCATTGTTAATTCCCGGGTTTCTCTGAATTTGAAAGTTATCACTTAGTAGGTTTCCATACCAAGGCTCAATCCAATTAAGTCCGTAGCGTCTACCAATTCCGCCATATCCCCCTTTTTGCTTTGAGATTAGGATCTCATTATGATGTCTTTCCACTTTTTCTTATGCCGAAACTTTTAAATTCATTACATATAGATACTTTTTTGATTTTTTTGATATCTTCTTTCAGTTTTTTTAGCCCCATCCATATTTATTTAGTCTAATCAACAAAGATTCTAGAAAGATTCTATCATTTTTGTATTTGTAATTCAATATGGGTATATATTACATAATATATATATATATTATTCCTTTTCTCATCTTTATCTTCAATTTTAAGAAATAGTCGAACGGTCGATTCTTTTTTTTTTTTTTTTACTTACATGAAAAGAAATTTATGATTATTATGGAAACTTATAATTCTACAATGTGCAATGGAAAAAGATTATAAGTCTACTTCGTAGATTTGAAATTCGAATAATTCTAACAAATTCTATAATATTAGAAATCAAAAATATTAGAAAGAAAATAAAAAGTCAAAAATAATAATAATAGCATGAGGTAAGAACAAAAAAAACAAGAATTTCAAATAAGATAAGATATAAGTTCACTAAAAAAAAAAAAGAGTTCTGATCTAATTAAGATTTTATTATTTAGAAACTAATGAAATCAAAATTAGAAAGTCAATATATTGCTATATTCTATTAATTTAATTAAATAAGGTTATGTTTTAGTTATTTCAGCTATATTCTGTTCTAGAATATATAGAATATAATTCTAAATAGATAAGGAAAAATATGAATAGAATAGTTAATTGATACGATCTAGTAGTTTAGTGAATTTGTATGCATGCGCTATTTTATTTGAGCCCGCTTAGCTCAGAGGTTAGAGCATCGCATTTGTAATGCGATGGTCATCGGTTCGATTCCGATAGCCGGCTTTTGCATTTTTTTTTATATGATTTGAAATGTACTTTCAAAATCAAAGAAGATTGAAAAGACTTCTTTTGCCCCTTTTCCAAGAGTTACCACGCCATTTATATTATGTCTTCTGTCATATAAACTTCCATATTTAGGAATATATATTGGGTAAGGGGGTTAGATCTTTGCAAAATAAATCAAGAAAATAAAGGAAAGTCTTTGTGATTTCTTTGATTGATATATATTGTATATACAATAAAAAAAATCTGTATATTCAGAGAATATATCTTCTGAGTCTTTGTATTCCAATAGTTTATTGGAGTGGATTTCACGTCATTTATCATTATCATTTAGTTCAGTTTAAATTTTGTTTCGTTTTGTACAATTTCAATAAAAAAAGGAGTCTTTATGTCACGTTACCGAGGGCCTCGTTTTAAAAAAATACGCCGTCTGGGGGCTTTACCGGGACTAACTAGTAAAAGACCTAGGGCAGGAAGCGATCTGCGAAACCAATCACGCTCCGGAAAAAAATCTCAATATCGTATTCGTTTAGAAGAAAAACAAAAATTGCGGTTTCATTATGGTCTTACAGAACGCCAATTACTTAAATATGTTCGTATCGCCGGAAAAGCCAAGGGGTCAACAGGTCAAGTTTTATTACAATTACTTGAAATGCGTTTGGATAACACCCTTTTTCGATTGGGTATGGCTTTGACTATTCCTCAAGCGCGCCAATTAGTTAACCATGGACATATTTTAGTTAATGGTCGTATAGTTGATATACCAAGTTATCGCTGCAAACCCCGAGATATTATTACAGTGAAGGATGAACAAAACTCTAGAACTTTGGTTCAAAATCTTCTTGATTCATCTGCCCCCGAGGAATTACCAAACCATCTGACTCTTCACACATTCCAATATGAAGGGTTAGTCAATCAAATAATAGATAGGAAATGCGTCGGTTTGAAAATAAATGAATTGCTTGTCGTAGAATATTACTCTCGACAGACTTAATAAACCTAAAAAAAGAAACCTAAAAAAAAAAAAACTAAAAACAAGAGTTCGGCCAACTCCCCTTTTCCCTCTTTTTTTATTAAAAAGGCACAAGGTAAGGGGTTTTGTCGCGGAATCTTTTTCCTATTCATGTATCATAGATTGGTAGGGAGGTTTGGATCCCTTGCTTGCTCTTCCCAGCATTTTAAATGTCGATTTAAATTTGATATCTATTCGTTTTTATTTGATTTGATACATTGTGGTCAATCACGTAAAATTGGTGAATTTGTTGAAAGTACGGAAAGAGAGGGATTCGAACCCTCGGTAAACAAAAGTCTACATAACAGTTCCAATGTTACGCCTTCAACCACTCGGCCATCTCTCCGACATCAGGATTATGAATGAGTACCTGGGTGAATAGCGAGTTATTCGTCGTTTTTTAGATTATGGTGAATTTTTGACCGGAAAAATTGGAAGTAGATCGAAGGTTTTTTTATTTTAACGAGTTCGCTTTTATGTTAGTTCGTACTATAAAATTCCTTTGTTTGTGAGAAAAATTTCTCACAAAAGAAAAGGTAAAGGAAATAAAAAGAGTTATAGAATGGATTACTACCTATGCCAAGATCGCGTATAAATGGAAATTTTATTGATAAAACCTTTACAATTGTAGCCGATATCTTATTACGAGTCATTCCGACAACTTCCGGAGAAAAAGAGGCATTTACTTATTACAGAGATGGTGCGATTTGGATTTGATTATAATTATTTTTTTTCTCGCCGATTTGGAATAGAAATAAAAACGAGTATTGAAAAAAATCTACGCTTTTGAAGGTGAAGTTTATAATATAAAAAAAGCAATCCCTTCTGTCATGTATCCACGATTAATGCAGCCTTAGATGCTTCAATTGTAAATTCTAGTATTGAGCAAAAGGTTTTTACCTATGGTTCCCGTATTACAGATCAATCCTACTACACTAATACAATATACGAATAGGAGGCATAGGGGAAGAAGCACTACGCTGAGAAATCAACAACACGAAAACTTTCTTCAAAATGATTCCTTTTCTTTCTTCTTCTTTGGGATTGGGACTAATTCAAATGGTTGGAACCATAAACATCCATCTCGTTCGTACTTTGGATACCCGTATAACCATTGAAGACTGTTGAAGTGACTAATTCCTGGAAATTGAGGGGCGTTGAGAACAAAGCAATTTTTAGAGTTTCCTTTTTGATTTTTATCTAGTATGAACCCACTTGGTAGTAAGAAAAGATCTTTTGCAAGAAGGTTGGCTAGGGATTTCTTGTAAAAACATTAGCCCCGCTTAGTTCATAATGACATCAAATTTTTCCATCTATTATTTTCATTATGCACCTAAAGGAGGAGCCGTATGAGATGAAAATCTCACATACGGTTCTGAAACGGAGAATTCGTTAAAGCGAATGACGACCGTAACGGATGTCGGCTCAATCTGAAGGAAATTATGCGGAAGCATTACAGAATTATTATGAAGCTATGCGACTAGAAATTGACCCCTATGATCGAAGTTATATACTCTATAATATAGGCCTTATCCACACAAGTAATGGGGAACATACCAAAGCTTTAGAATATTATTTTCGGGCATTAGAACGAAACCCCTTTTTACCACAAGCTTTTAATAATATGGCTGTGATCTGTCATTACGTGCGACTATCTCCACTATAGAAAAAAAGAACGAACAGCTAGTCAATGAAATACTAGAAACATAAAAAAGGGCTTTCTACATAAGCATCGTACAAAACGATTATTTATCAGCTGTAGCAAATAAATAAACTTCATAGA